AAACCCTGGGCACATTACCCAAAAATGTTCCATCTTCCTAGAAAAGTGGATTCGTTCCAGAAAGGTTCCAGAAGATGTTAATCGTAAGCAAGAAGATTGTTTACGAAGAAACAACAAGAAAAATTCATATTCTGATACATAAAAGTTATATAGGAATCGAAATAGTCTTTTATTTTCTTTTGAAAATAGAAAAAAGGATTTCATTGAAGTAATAAGACTATTCCAATTCGAATAACAGTTGAGAAAGAATCGCAATAAATGCAAAGATGGAACATCTTTGATCCGGTATTCAAGGAGTTGAACCAAGATTTCTAAATGGATAGGATAGGGTATTTCTATATGTGATAGATAATCTAAATGCAAAAATTTGTCTTCTAAAAAGGGAAATAGTGAATGAATAGATTGTAAATTTTGAAACTTTGGTATTTTTTTTTCTTCTGGACAAGATAATTCTACTAGTGGGAATGGGATTTCTACAACGATCGCAAACCCCTCAGATAGAATCTGAGAATAAAACTCAGAATACAAATAATTGGTGTGATCCAACAATCGATCTTGGTTAGGACGATTAACCGAATTTCTCAAAAAATTCTGCTGATACATTCGAATAATTAAACGTTTCACAAGTAGTGAACTAAATTTCTTGTTATTACAACGAAGAATTTCCACAGGTTCAGAACCTTTTAATCCATAATCATGGGCAAATGCATAAATATATTCCTGAAAGAGAAGTGGGTAGATGAAGTATTGTTGACGAGATTTCTGTTTTTCTGAATACTCTTCGAATTTTTCCATTTGTATTTCTACTTGAATCAGAGAAAAAAGTATTTCTCGGTTTATCAAATGATGATACATAGTGCAATATGGTCAAAACAGGATGTTGCTTTTTTTAATACAAACCCTGGAAAGAAGTCTAATCCATAGATCTTTTCTTTTTTAGCTTCTTTTCTATCGAATTAGTTTTTGTTTGTTTTAATTACAAAAAAAAAGAACAAATCTTTTTTTTTTTTATTTTTGCAGGCCAATCGCTCTTTTGACTTTGGAATACAGTGTTTTTATCAATATACTGTTTCTTTTACACATTCAATTCATAACATCCCTTTTCAATCCATAATCAAGAATAATTAGGATTTCTAAAAAAAAAGGCGAGGGGTCCACTGACAGTAAAACCCAACCTTTCCCCGCATCAGGCACTAATCTATTTTTAACGTCTAATTAGATCGGGGAATCATTCCAATTAAGAAGTTAAGCTCGTTGCTTTTTATTTTACCAGAATTAGAACCAGGCTCTATCCATTTATTCGCTAGACCTAGAAAATCGGAATTTTTTTATTCAAAAAAAAAGAAATTGATTTTATTACGACATGCTATTTTTTCCCTTCATTACCTTTGAGGATCAGTCGTGGTCTTCTAGACTCTACCAAGAGTCTGGACGAATTTGTTGCTTCATCCAAATGTGTAAAAGATCATAGTCGCACTTAAAAGCCGAGTACTCTACCATTGAGTTAGCAACCCAGATAAAATAGGATCTTAGATACGATCGAAATCCAAAAATCGATGGAATTACACCGTACGCCCCTGTCAAAATATTGAATTAGCAAGACATCAAAAGAAAGATTTTAGCGCCCATTAAAAAAAAATACACAAATACCAAAATGAACAGATCCGGTTAAATTTCACTAAGGTGAAAAAAAGGAGCGGCTCCAATCACAATGGAAAAATTGTCGTTTTTTTAGCAATTTGAATTTCTTTCAATAAAAAAATTTTGTATGAGAGTACATGCAAGGAGGGCAACCCTATCCTTTAGGCGAAGTGTAGACAGAAATACCTAACCTAATATTGAGTGACGATAAATAGATCCATCTATCTACAGATTCTATTTGTTCAATAGACCTTTGTCAATGTAAATACAAAGATAAGAAAACCAATTAGATACAAAAAAAAGAAAATATAGGCTTTTGTTGGATTGGCACGACATAAATGCAGCAAAAAAAAAAATAGGACTAAGAAAGAGGCAAATTGTGTCTAAATAATTAAGGGGTACTAGTGACCCTCTCTTACTTTATTTATTCATTTAGTTCTTCAATTAACTCAAAGTTCTTTCTTTTTCTTTATCGTTAAAGAATTCTGCCTTCCTTAAAATATCATAAACAGTTCTTGTAGGTTGAGCACCCTTTTCAAGGAAATAGAGAATAACTGGAACATTTAAACAAGTTTGATTCTTTATCGGATCATAAAAACCCACTTTTCGAAGATCTCTTCCTTCTCTTCGAGATCGAACATCAATTGCAACGATTCGATAGACAGCTTATTGGGATAGATGTAGATAAACAATGCCCCCCCTAGAAACGTATATGAGGTTTTCTCCTCATACGGCTCGAGAAAATGATTCGAATCTCTATCTATAATAGAAGTAGATAGAAATTAGACTATGACTTGCATTAATTTCCTTACAGAAAAGAGAAAATCAATTTCATTTATACTCATGACTCAAGTTGACTAATTTTGACTGACAAATTTGAAAAGAAAAATCCTTCGAAATTTTTTGAGTCGTCTATAAACTCTTTTCTTTATCTTATCTCGAACAAATTTACTTTTTTTCATTATTCTGATCTAATTCTATTGTTGAGACGGTTGAAAATCGCGTTTACTTGTTCCGGAATCCTTTATCTTTGATTTGTGAAATCCTTGGGTTTAGACATTACTTCGGGAATTCCTATTCTTTTTTCTCTCAAAAGGGCAGCAACATACCCTTTCTTTTTTTCTTATTTCCTTCGATAAAGCATTTCCCTCTTCTATAGAAATCGAATATGAACGATTAATTCTGATAGACTTTTAATCGAAAAAGTTTTTCCAATCTTCCAAAATTGGACTTTTTTCTTAATTTGAACCTTTCGATTTCTATATTAAGGATAGACTGACAAAGTTGGCCTAATTTATTAGTTTTCACTAACCCTAGATTCTTTCCCTTGAGAAAAAAAATTCTGTCCTCTCGAGCTCCATCGTATACTATTTACTTACAAACAACCCAGTGCAAATTCGATTCGGGACAAATAAAACAGACTATGTCGAGCTAAGAGCATTTTCATTATTATGGAAAATGATGGAGAGCAAAATCCACAATTGATCATGTCCTTCAAGTCGCACGTTGCTTTCTACCACATCGTTTTAAACGAAGTTTTACCATAACATTCCTCTAATTTTTTTACAATTACAAAGTGGTATCGAAAATTGATCCAATATGGATGGAATCATGAATAGTCATTAGTCATTGGTTTTGTATACTAATTCAAACTTGCTTTCTATGAAGATAAAAGAAATTAAGTATTTATCGGGGAAGACTCCGCAAAGATCCAATTTATTTAAACCCATATTCTATCATATGAATGAAACATAGTTCGAAAAAGATGAATAAAAAAGTTTGCTTAAGACTTATTTATTATGGAATTTCCATCCTTAACAGAAAACTCGAGATGATCAATCCTAAAGTGAGAAGGATCTACTCTTTTCTCCAATAAATAAACTACCAACCCCCAAAAAGTTTAATTAATTTAATTACTAATATATGTTTCTGTAACAAAAACAATTAACTATTAACCAAATAAACTATGCCAATGAAAAGATTGGCAGTTTTTTGGTAGTTAAAAAATTCTCATACTTCTTCGACTCGAGTAAAAAAAGAAAGAAAAAATCAAAAAAGTATGATTTTTTTTTTTCAATCAATTCGAAAGTCGAGTAGACAGAATATATGCATTTATCTCTAATCCTCGCGTTCCATTGATTTAGAAATGGATATTTGCAAATCAGATAATACCTAAAATAGAAAAATCGAGTCCCTATCCGTAGAATGGAAGCTCTTTTCTTTTTTCTCACGCCGATCTTGGTCAAAAGTTTTAAGGCTTGTGCTGAAACTAAAAACATCCTATTCTTTAATCTGGCCATGAAACATAGAATTAGGATACTCCCCTTTTTATTTTCTTTTTTTTTTTTACTTACTTTAGTTCTTTAGTTCGAGAAAAAGAAATAGGAGTACTTCTTTTCTTTCACATTGGGTGTCAAATGTATCCTTTAAGAATTTCCACTTCATGGATATGGTATGGAGTATAAAGTTTATCTAAGAAGTCCTAATTTCAAAACACATAAAAGATAATAAATTTGACTAGAAATGCATCTAATCTAAGAGTTCATAAGAGAGAATTATTCTCTTTGATAAACTTTTGTGTCGTGCAGGGTACAATACGATTCTATTTTTCGTTTCATCAGAAAAAATCTGGGACGGAAGGATTCGAACCTCCGAGTAACGGGACCAAAACCCGCTGCCTTACCACTTGGCCACGCCCCATTTGTTTTATGCGACACTAATAAACAGTATTAGTTTATATATTATTCGTCAATCCCACTTCAATTACCTAAAAAATGAGGAATATTTTCTTGCTAGGATTCTAGACATACGGATAATATAGAATTCCAAAAATGCATTGATCATTACATGGAATTCTATTAAGATATTATATGAAAGTCGAATTTCTTCCATTCTCATTTGAGAATGCGAACACAAGGAGGTATTTTGTGTTTGGGAAAGTATGAAGAAAAAAGGATTTAGAATCCCCCTTTTCTTTTCCTTTTTCCCTTAGAAAAATAACTCAATCAAAATCCAATTATCTACTCTACAAGAACGAAATGCTTGTTATGCCTAATATACTTAGTTTAACCTGTATCTGTTTTAACTCTTTTCTTTATCCAAATCCAACTAGTTTTTTCTTCGCTAAATTACCCGAAGCTTATGCCATTTTCAATCCAATCGTGGATGTTATGCCTGTCATACCTGTATTCTTTTTTCTATTAGCGTTTGTTTGGCAAGCTGCTGTAAGTTTTCGATGAAATCTTTACTATTATGTCTATGTTCGCCAAATTGAATTATGTATTTATTTCAAAAAAGAAAAAAATGGATAAGAGCCTAGAAGTCTTATATTATGAACCTTCGATTCTAAAATTAAAATTCTTCTACATTGAATGTATAGCTGCAGCAATAATCTTGGATCAGCTTTTCTACCCCCCTGCACCTACGTTGAGCGGGTACCTTTAGGTACCCACACAATACCTAAACGAATTTTTGCTATTGATAAGAGTGCTTATTATAAAGGAATTCTTGCTATTTTTTTAAGAATTGATTTTTGCATTTTTAGGTGTCAAAATAAACAAAACCCATCCTAGTGGATCCGTGTGGTAAGGAAAAACGGGTAATCTATTCCTTAAAAAAAATCTTGGAGATTATGTAATGCTTACTCTCAAACTTTTTGTTTATACAGTAGTGATATTTTTTGTTTCTCTCTTTATCTTTGGATTCTTATCTAATGACCCAGGACGTAATCCTGGGCGTGAGGAGTAAAAATCCCCAATTTTGGGGAATTTTTTCTTACAAATTGGATTTATTTCGTACATTTATCTATGAAAAAATCCGGGGGTCAGAATTCCTTACAATTCGAAAGTCCCAAATGATCCAAGGGGGCGGAAAGAGAGGGATTCGAACCCTCGGTACAAAAAAATTGTACAACGGATTAGCAATCCGCCGCTTTAGTCCACTCAGCCATCTCTCCCCGTTCCAAATCGAAAGGTTTTCGTGATATAACAGAGGCAAGAAATAACGATTGCAAAAAATTCTTCTTTTTTTTTCATTTTAAAAGTGCATAAAAATTATATTGCCAATTCCTTTTTAGTTATATTCTTTTTTCTTAATGTTAATAATAAAAAAAGAAGAAAATTCTTGTTTTTTCTTTCCTAAATTCGATATAGGTTGAGAGACAGTTATATATATTTTCTCTTCCGGGCATTTCCGTATAGGACTTGTTAGAATAAAAAAAGCAGGTTATAAAAAAATTCTTTTTTTTGATTATTTATCAACAAAGCAAAAAGGATTCTTATCAAAGCCACCATAAAATTGGAAAGAAAGCTAAAGTAAGTAGACCTGACCCCTTGAATGATACCTCTATCCGCTATTCTGATATAAAAATTCGATGTGGATGAAATTGTTGTATAACCGGATTTTTTATATTTCCTTAGACTTAGACCACGCAAGACAAGAATTTTTCACTATTTACGATTTCATATTCTTGTTACTAAACGTTCTATAGGAATAAGAAGAAATCCCAACTCTTTTCCGTTACACATAAAAATGGATTTCGAAAGTCAATTTTTCTTTTCAATATCTTTCTTTTTTTTCAGAATCCTATTTTTGTTCTTCCACCCATGCAATAAAAATCGAATGAGAAAAGGGAGGTTTTCCCTTAAAAGATAGGCTTTGAAATAGGAATCCTGGAATAATGCTGAATTCAAATGTTTATTTCCTTATTTCTATAGTATAAGAGAAGAGTATAAGAAAAATTAATCGAATGAAATTCATGAATTTACCACGACCTCGGTTGTGACCCCATAGAGAAAAATCCAAAATTTCTATCTTCGAGACCATTGAAAAAGGCATTAAACGAGAAAGAAATCGTCTACAGATAATGATAATCAAATTATCATATGCCTTGGAAATAAGATGAGGTGCTCGGAAATGGTTGAAGTAATTGAATAGGAGGATCACTATGACTATAGCCCTTGGTAGAATTCCTAAAGAAGAAAATGATCTATTTGATATTATGGACGACTGGTTACGAAGAGACCGTTTCGTTTTTGTAGGATGGTCCGGCCTATTGCTCTTTCCTTGTGCTTATTTTGCTTTAGGGGGGTGGTTTACAGGGACTACTTTTGTAACTTCTTGGTATACCCATGGATTGGCTAGTTCCTATTTGGAAGGTTGCAATTTCTTAACCGCGGCAGTTTCCACCCCCGCCAATAGTTTAGCACACTCTTTGTTGCTACTATGGGGCCCGGAAGCACAAGGGGATTTTACTCGTTGGTGTCAATTAGGTGGTCTGTGGACTTTTGTCGCTCTCCATGGGGCTTTTGGACTAATAGGTTTCATGTTACGTCAATTTGAACTTGCTCGGTCTGTTCAATTGCGGCCTTATAATGCAATTTCATTCTCTGGTCCAATCGCTGTTTTTGTTTCTGTATTCCTTATTTATCCACTGGGACAATCTGGTTGGTTCTTTGCACCGAGTTTTGGCGTAGCAGCTATATTTCGATTCATCCTTTTCTTCCAAGGATTTCATAATTGGACGTTGAACCCATTTCATATGATGGGAGTTGCTGGAGTATTAGGTGCGGCTCTGCTATGCGCTATTCATGGGGCTACCGTAGAAAACACTCTATTCGAAGATGGTGATGGTGCAAATACCTTCCGTGCTTTTAATCCAACTCAAGCTGAAGAAACTTATTCAATGGTCACTGCTAACCGCTTTTGGTCCCAAATCTTTGGTGTTGCTTTTTCCAATAAACGTTGGTTACATTTCTTTATGCTATTTGTACCCGTCACCGGTTTATGGATGAGTGCTATTGGCGTAGTTGGCCTAGCTCTGAACTTACGTGCCTATGACTTTGTTTCCCAGGAAATCCG